GTGCCTATGATGTGGCACCAGGTGGCCTCTTAGCCAGCGTGTATCATCTTACGAGAATAGAATATGGTGTTAATCAAGCGGAAGAAGTCTGCATAAAAGTATTTACTCACAGGAGTAATCCTAGAATTCCATCCGTTTTCTGGGTTTGGAAAAGTACGGATTTTCAAGAACGGGAATCTTATGATATGTTAGGAATCACTTATGATAGCCATCCACGACTGAAACGTATCCTAATGCCCGAAAGTTGGATAGGGTGGCCTTTACGTAAGGATTATATTGCTCCCAATTTTTATGAAATACAAGATGCTTATTGAATGATAAAAAATGAGCCTTAGCTTCTAGAACTACAGACCTTCACGGAATATTTTGAATTCTATTCTTTTTTAGATCAAACAAACAGAAGAGTTGAGGTCTCGTTCATATTATTAGAGATAGCTTGATCTCCAATTTGAAAGATACTTTTTTTATTTCGTAAAAGCCGAGCCAATAGGATGAACTAAAAAAAAGAGTTCTGAATTATGAACTTTGTATCGCGCACATAACTTAGTCAACTTTAGTCACATAACTGGGAATGAATAAATAAGATCGGAAAGCAAAAAATGAGGGGGGGATACAATTCTATTTATATTGTATCGAATGAATCTTGGGGTATTTCTGCCCTTCAACTATAGATACTATAGTATACTATAGTTATAGACCTTTTTTTACTTGTTTGATTCAACGGAACTCATTTAACCTTTCCTTTCGAATATGTATTATGTATAAAGTATTATACACTCTTTTTGAACGGCTGGATCCACAACATGAACAAAAAAAGAGAGGGGATAAAGGATTATTGCACCTTTTTTACTAAAGATACGTTTAATTTGAAGAATAGAAACTTATCAAAATGAATCGATCCTATGCCAAGAACCAGATTTGAACTGGTGACACGAGGATTTTCAGTCCTCTGCTCTACCAACTGAGCTATCCCGGCGAAGGATCATCCTCGTTTTACGAATGGTGACACAAGGATTTAAAGTCCCCCGCTGTTAAGCTATGTCTACCATTCCCGAAGAATCATTTACCGAAGAATCATTATCATTTTCCTAATGGTGACACAAGGATTTACAGTCCTTTGCAATTAAGCTATATCTACCATTAGTAACTGAAGGATCATTATGATATGACACAGGGATTTAGAGTCCCCTGCTGTTAAGCTATGTCTACCATTACCGAAGTATCATCTACTGAAGTATCAGTATCATTTTAATATATGACTTAGGTCTATGTCAAGGAAAAGAAACTCAAAAGTAGTAAATTCAAAAAGTTTTGGACCGGGAATTTCTTGGATCTTCTAAATAAAAGAAGACTTTCTAAGTTTTAAAATGAAAAATGATATAGATTCTATCTAATTCAAATAAATAATAACGAAAAAAAAGTAAGGTGTCAACCTTTTCGGGGAGTAGAGCTGGGGATAGAGGGACTTGAACCCTCACGATTTTAAAAGTCAACGGATTTTCATCTTACTATAAATTTCATTGTTGTCAGTATTGACATGTAAAATGGGACTCTATCTTTATTCTCGTCCGATTAATAAGTTCCATCAAGGATCTATCAGACTATGAATTGAATCGTTTGATCAATAAATATTATTTATTAAACTTCGAATTAATTCACAACATTTCGATTTTGTTTATAAAAAAAAAGAAATCGAGATTCAGGTCGTCATTTTTGAGATCGTTTTGTGTTACCTAATTTTATACAACATAGGTTTTTCTCCTTCATCTTTTTTTATTTGAAGTTTCGATCGAAGGATTCCTTTATCAACACAAGGTAGTGAACTCCATTTGTTAGAACAGCTTCCATTGAGTCTCTGCACCTATCCCTTTTTTCTCGCTTTGGAAACTCCGGTTTGTTCGCGTAAACCAGGATTTGGCTCAGGATTGCCCATTGTTAATTCCAGGGTTTCTCTGAATTTGAAAGTTATCACTTAGTAGGTTTCCATACCAAGGCTCAATCCAATTAAGTCCGTAGCGTCTACCAATTCCGCCATATCCCCCTTTTTAGGATCTCATTATGCTATGCTGTCTTTCCGTTTTTTCTTATGCCGAAACCTTGGGATTCATTACATTATAGATACTTATTTTATGTCTTTGTTATCTTCTTTCATTTTTTTGAGCCCCATTCATATTGATTTAGTCTAATCAACAAAGATTCTATCATTTTTGTATTTGCAATTCAATATGGTTATATATTACATAACATATATATGTTCTTCCTTTTCTCATCGTTGTCTTAAATTTTAAGAAATAGTCGAACGGTCGATTCTTTTTCTTTTTTTTTTTTTTTACTTTCATGAAAAGAAAGTTATTATTGAAACTTAGAATTGTACAATGTACAATGGAAAAAAAAATGAGAAGTCTACTTCGTAAATTTGAAATTCTAATAATTCTATACTATATAGATAATAGATAGAAATAGATAGAATAGATAGAAAAAAAAAAAAAGATTTCTGATCTAATTAAGATTTTCTTATTTAGAAACTAATGAAATTAAAATTTGAAAGTCAATATACTGCTATATTCTATTAATTAAGGTAAGGTTATGTTTTATTTATTTAATGATAGTCACTATTTATTTGAGCTATATTCTGTTCTAGAATATATAGAATATGATTAATTCTAAATAGATAAGGAAAAATATTATAAAATATTATATAGAATAGTTAATTGATATGATCTAGTAGTTTAGTGAATTTGTATGCATGCTCAATTTTATTTGAGCCCGCTTAGCTCAGAGGTTAGAGCATCGCATTTGTAATGCGATGGTCATCGGTTCGATTCCGATAGCCGGCTTTTCCATATTTTTTCGTTTTTTTACATGATTTTTAATGTACTTTCAAAATCAAAGAAGATTGAAAAGACTTCTTGGACCTTTTTCCAAGAGTTACCACTCCATTTATATTATGTCATATAAACTTCCATATAGGAATATATATTGGGTAAAAGAGTTCGATCTTTGCAAAATAAATCAAGAAAATAAAGGAAAATTTTTGTGATTTATTTGATTTATATATATTGTATATACAATAAAAAAAATCTGTATATTGAGAGAATATATCTTCTTACTCTTTGTATTCCAATAGTTTATTGGAGTGTATTTCACGTCATTTATCATTATCATTTAGTTCAGTTTTAATTTTATTTAGTTTTGTACAATTTCAATAAAAAAAGGAGTCTTTATGTCACGTTACCGAGGGCCTCGTTTTAAAAAAATACGACGTCTGGGGGCTTTACCGGGACTAACTAGTAAAAGGCCTAAGGCAGGAAGCGATCTTAGAAACCAATCACGCCCCGTAAAAAAATCTCAATATCGTATTCGTTTAGAAGAAAAACAAAAATTGCGTTTTCATTATGGTCTTACAGAACGCCAATTACTTAAATATGTGCGTATCGCCGGAAAAGCCAAGGGGTCAACAGGTCAAGTTTTACTACAATTACTTGAAATGCGTTTGGATAACATCCTTTTTCGATTGGGTATGGCTTTGACTATTCCTCAAGCGCGCCAATTAGTTAACCATGGACATATTTTAGTTAATGGCCGTATAGTTGATATACCAAGTTATCGCTGCAAACCCCGAGATATTATTACAGTGAAGGATGAACAAAACTCTAGAACTTTGGTTCAAAATCTTCTTGATTCATCTGCCCCTGAAGAATTGCCAAACCATCTGACTCTTCACACATTCCAATATGAAGGGTTAGTCAATCAAATAATAGATAGGAAATGCGTCGGTTTGAAAATAAATGAATTGCTTGTCGTAGAATATTACTCTCGACAGACTTAATAAACCTAACTTAAGTAAAAAAAAAATTACTAAAAACAAGAGTTCGGACAACTCCCCTTTGCCGTTAAAAATAAAAAGGCACAAGGTAAGGGATTTTGTCGAGGAATCTTTTTCCTATTCATGTATCATAGATTGGTAGGGGGATTTGGATCCCTTGTTTGCTCTTCCCAGCATTTTCCATATGAAAGAAATTAGGAGTAGAGAATCTATTTCAAAATCAAAACAAGGTAGATTTTATATCTATTCTTTTTTATTGGATTTGATACATTGTGGTCAATCACGTAAGATTGGTGAATTAGTTGAAAGTAAGGAAAGAGAGGGATTCGAACCCTCGGTAAACAAAAGTCTACATAACAGTTCCAATGTTACGCCTTCAACCACTCGGCCATCTCTCCGACATCAGGATTATGACTGAGTATCTGGGTGAATAGCGAGTTATTCATCGTTTTTTAGATTATGGTTAATAGATACCTCGGAAAAATTGGAAGTAGATAGAAGGTGTTTTTTTATGAGTCCGCTTTTATGTTAGTTCGTACTATACAATTCCTTTGTTTGTGAGAAAATTTTCTCACAAAAGAAAAGGTAAAGGAAATAAAAAGAGTTAGAGAATGGATTACTACCTATGCCAAGATCGCGTATAAATGGAAATTTTATTGATAAAACCTTTACAATTGTAGCCGATATCTTATTACGAGTCATTCCGACAACTTCCGGAGAAAAAGAGGCTTTTACTTATTACAGAGATGGTGCGATTTGATTATCATTATTATTCTTTTTTTTCTCGCCGATTTGGATTGGAATAGAAAGAAAAACAAGTATTGAAAAAAAATCTACGCTTTTGAAGGTGAAGTTTATAATATAAAAAACAATCCCTTCTGTCATGTATCCACGATTAATGCAGCCTTAGATGCTTCAATTGTGAAAGTATTGAGCAAAAGGTTTTTACCTATGGTTCCCGTATTACAGATCAATCCTACTACACTAATACAATATACGAATAGGAGGCATAGGGGAAGAAGCACTACGCCGAGAAATCAACAACACAAAAACTTTCTTCAAAATGATTCCCTTTCTTCTTCTTCTTTGGGATTGGGACTAATTAAATTAAAATGGTTGGAACAATAAACATCCATCTCGTTCGTACTTTGGATACCCGTATAACCATTTAAGACTGTTGAAGTGACTCATTCCTGGAAATTTAGGGGCGTTGAGAACAAAGAAATTTTGAGAGTTTCCTTTTTTATTTTTATCTAGCATGAACCCACTTGGTAGTAAGAAAAGATCTTTTGCAAGAAGGTTGGCTAGGGATTTCTTGTAAAAACATTAGCCCCGCTTAGTTCATAATGACATCACATTTTTACATATATTATTTTCATTATGCACCTAAAGGAGGAGCCGTATGAGATGAAAGTCTCACATACGGTTCTGAAACGGAGAATTCGTTAAAGCGAATGACGACCGTAACGGATGTCGGCTCAATCTGAAGGAAATTATGCGGAAGCATTACAGAATTATTACGAAGCTATGCGACTAGAAATTGACCCCTATGATCGAAGTTATATACTCTATAATATAGGCCTTATCCACACAAGTAATGGGGAACATACCAAAGCTTTAGAATATTATTTTCGGGCATTAGAACGAAACCCCTTTTTACCACAAGCTTTTAATAATATGGCTGTGATCTGTCATTACGTGCGACTATCTCCACTATAGAAAAAAAGAACGAACAACTAGTCAATGAAATACTAGAAACACAAAAAAGGGCTTTCTACATAAGCGCGTCGTCCAAAACGATTTTTTATCAGCTGTAGCAAATAAATAAACTTCATTGATCGAAATATGAAGTGAAGACTAGATATGCCTAAATACTTTCTTCTATGGATAAAAAAAGATTTAATTGATAGAGGAAGCACCGTAAAGATCAATTGGAAAGGTTAAGGTTTTGGACCGATACAACAAGAGCTGTTTATTTATATCATAATATGATATAAATCTTAGGAATCTACTTATGTAATAGAGTGGATCCCCTAAGGTATTGAGCAGCGGTGTAGCATCAGATCCTAAAGACAGTAAGTCTTTTTCTTTTTTATGAAGTATGAAAAAGTCTTTTTCAAAGATTCTATATAAATTTTTATATGAAAGCGGGATAGTTACCTTTCAGAAAATTCTAATATCTAATAACAGTGGACATGCCTTTTTTTCTGAAGGTAGGAGAAAAGATAAAACTTATTATATTAATTAATATATTAATTAAATCAAAATGAAAGTTTGAAACTCATGTAATTACTCTCTTTTGTTTAATCCAAGAAAAACAAAATATCTATAAGAAATCTCATTCAATTAGACATTCAATTAGACATTCAATTAGATATAAAGTTCAAAGTAGGTTAAAGTTAAAAAACTGGTACACCAAAACAAAAGAGTTGGTTGTCGAGCCGTATGAGGTAGGAAACTCTCAAGTACGGTTCTCAGGGAGGGAATTGACCCGCCTATTCCGACCGTGGAGAACAGGCCATTCAACAAGGAGATTCTGAAATGGCGGAGGCTTGGTTCGCTCAAGCCGCTGAGTATTGGAAACAGGCTATAACGCTTACTCCTGGTAATTATATTGAAGCACAGAATTGGTTGACGATCACGAGGCGCTTCGAATAAGAACTTTCCCTTTGTTTCTTTTTTTTTTTTCTATATATTTATTTTTATAATTAATCGTTTTTTAGTTTCTTGGCCCTCTCGGTCAAATAAAACGGATCCTTTTTTCTATCAGAAGAACCAATCAAAGAAAAAATTTTCATTATATCCTTTTCTCAAATCGTTCTATTTCATCTGGTAGTCTCTAGGGGTAAGTAGTACATGAATATGAGAATATCTATATATCTAGTTTTTTCTATTTTTTCTTTTCGACTATTAAAACCAATAAAAGATATTTGAAAATTACTAAATATCAATACTAGACTGTTTCTTAGTAATGACTAATAAGCGTTTATTGAAATAGGATAATATTCTCTATAAAAAAAATAGGCTACATTTCGGAACTTAATAATTGAAATAAATATGAATACACTTGATTAGGTTATAAAAAAAGCTCTTTGGGTACCAATGTAAAGGCCCGAAAACTTTTTTTAATTATAAAAAAGGGTCCGTTGAGCACCCTATGGATATGTCATAATAGATCCGAACACTTGCCCCAGATCGACTTCCAGATCATAATTGCTCTAGTGAATAACTAAAGAAAATAGATGAATAGATGGCAGATAGAAGAGAAAGAAAAAAAATTCTAAATATCTATCATCGGTTCACTAATTACTTGAGTGACTGTTGGCGGGTTTCTTTGTATGTGTTGTCCGGAAAGAGGAGGACTCAATGATTATTCGTTCGCCGGAACCAGAAGTCAAAATTTTGGTAGATAGGGATCCCATAAAAACTTCTTTCGAGGAATGGGCTAAACCCGGTCATTTCTCAAGAACAATAGCTAAGGGACCTGATACTACCACTTGGATCTGGAACCTACATGCTGATGCTCACGATTTTGATAGTCATACCAGTGATTTGGAGGAAATCTCTCGAAAAGTATTTAGTGCCCATTTCGGCCAACTCTCTATCATCTTTCTTTGGCTGAGTGGCATGTATTTCCATGGTGCTCGTTTTTCCAATTATGAAGCATGGCTGAG